TTTTTGTTTCTTGTTTCTGAAAAAAAATATTTGTAAAAACAAAAGATAGAATAAAAATGTAGATAAACGGAAGGATGAGAGAACTAGAGAAAAAAAATGATATAGAATTCCAACATGTAAGGGCAATAAATCATCTTATAAATTAAAACAGGTCATTGTAATATAGCATGAATCAAGATTCATCCTAAGTATAAGTAAATGATTTTTATTCTGCCTAGAGCAAAACACAAAAATCAAGAGCTTTGAGCCAATAAAGACTGAGAAAATTGACTCAAGAACAACTTTCAAGACAAGCTCCATTGTAAAACTAAGACCTAAGCATTAAGTAAGAAGCGATGGGAACGACGGAAGCTGTGAATGCAAAAGATTCTGTGGAAAAGGAAATCTTACTGATTCACTAGTCGGGATGGCGGAAGGAAACCCAGATGAATTGATCTATTCTTCGAAGGCACACAAAAAGTCTAAAACGGAAACAGAAGAGTAAATATTCGCCCGCGAAAACTTGATTTTTTTGAATCCTTTTAGTCGCGAGGAGCCAGATGAGAAGAAATTCTCACGTTTGGTTCTGTAGTAGGGATGGAATTCAGAAATAACTATCAACTATAACCCCAAAAGAACCAGATTCCGTAAACAACATAGAGGAAGAACGAAGGGAATTTCCTATCGGGGGAATCGTATTTGTTTCGGTAAATATGCTCTTCAGGCGCTTGAACCTACTTGGATCACATCCAGACAAATAGAAGCAGGTCGACGAGCAATAACACGAAATGTACGTCGTGGTGGAAAAATATGGGTACGAATATTTCCAGACAAACCAGTTACAGTAAGACCTGCAGAAACACGTATGGGTTCGGGTAAAGGATCCCCCGAATATTGGGTAGCTGTTGTTAAACCAGGTCGAATACTTTATGAAATGAATGGAGTAACAGAAAATGTAGCTAGACGGGCAATTTCAATAGCAGCATCAAAAATGCCTATACGAACTCAATTCATTATTTCAGGATAAAGTCTAAAAAGAACAATCAACAAAAAAGGTTCTTCATTATGAAAAAATTGCAAATTTCTTTTTTTTTTTTTTGAGATAAACAATATTTCTTTTTTTCTTTGTCCTTTGCATTGAAAGAAAAAATTTTTAAATCGTATGATTCAACCTCAGACCCATTTAAATGTAGCCGATAACAGCGGGGCCCGAGAATTGATGTGTATTCGAATCATAGGCGCTAGCAATCGTCAATATGCTCATATTGGTGACATTGTTGTTGCTGTAATCAAAGACGCAGTACCAAATATGCCACTAGAAAGATCAGAAGTTGTCAGAGCTGTAATTGTACGTACTTGTAAAGAACTCAAACGAGACAACGGTATGATAATACGATATGATGACAATGCTGCAGTTGTTATTGATCAAGAAGGAAATCCAAAAGGAACTCGGATTTTTGGTGCGATCGCCCGTGAATTAAGAAAACAAAATTTTACTAAAATAGTTTCCTTAGCTCCTGAGGTATTATAAAACTATTATAAAACTATGTTTATAGTAGGTTATTTGAAAAAAAATAGATATAGATTAAGAGATAGATAGTATCTCACGCATATACCTTGAGTTATTCATAAACAAAAAACATGTTGATTATATCAAATAATGAGTTACCAATAATTTTAGGCATAATGGGTAGAGACACTATTGCTGAGATATTAACCTCTATACGAAATGCTTCTATGGATCAAAAAAGAATAGTTCGAATAACATCGACTAATAGTACCGAAAATTTTGTAAAAATACTTTTACGAGAAGGTTTTATCGAAAACATAAGAAAACAGCGCGAAAACCATAAAAATTTTTTGGTTTTAACGCTGAGACACCAAAGGGCTAGAAAAAAGCCCTACGGAAACCTTTTTAATTTAAACCGAATCAGTCGACCGGGTCTGCGAATCTATTCTAACTCTCAACGAATTCCTCGAATTTTAGGCGGGATGGGGATTGTAATTCTGTCCACCTCTCGAGGTATTATGACCGACCGAGAGGCTAGACTAGAAGGAATCGGCGGAGAGGTTTTGTGTTCTATATGGTAATCTTTCTCATAGACAAATTGTATTCGAAATTGATTCTTTGAAATTGTAACAAAACTAAAAGGGAAAGGGCTGGATTATTTAATACTGTTACTCCTCCTTTAGTTGATACTTCATAGGAGCTTTACCTGGAATGAAGGAACAAAAATGGATTCAAGAAGGTTTAATTACCAAATCGTTTACCGGTGGCATGTTTCGGATTCGTTTAGATACTGACGATCTGATTCTAGGTTATGTTTCAGGAAGGATCCGGCGTAGTTTTCTACGAATACTACCAGGAGCTAGAGTCAAAGTTGGAGTAAGTCGTTACCGAGGGCGTATAATTTTTGACTCCGCAACAAGGATTCGAAGGATTAAATGGTTTGAACGCCCCTTTCGTGGGAAGGGAAATTGAGATAAAAAATTATCAAGAAACTTTTTGTCTTCAAAGAAG